TAAGGAAATGAAAGAGGGTCGTATTCTATTCGTAGAGTATCCGAGATGAATCTTGGATATTCCCGCCCTTCGACTCTATTTTTTGGTCTTTCAACTAAGCAATCGTTTTCGAATATGTATGAAGTAGTAACATTTTTTTGAACTGGCGGAGACACGAACAAATAAAAAAAGAAGAGGAAACAAAATAGAATTCGTTTCTTTTGTATCCTTTAATACACAATACCCATCGTTTCTTTTGCCTGTTTTATATACATAAAACATAATTACATTAGGGGTATATCTACGACACTTAGATGGATAAGTATGTATCATGATCTATACTATAACTATAATCCTGAATATGGATGTCGACCTATATCAATTAATTTGTAGAATATATACTCATATAAATTCCTAATGTGCCAGGAACCAGATTTGAACTGGTGACACGAGGATTTTCAGTCCTCTGCTCTACCAACTGAGCTATCCCGACCATTCACGACGCATCATCCTCATTTTATTTTAATATAGGACTTGGGTCTATGTCAATTAAAAAAACGAAAAGATATTACTTTGTAATATCCAGGCCCTTGTAGAGTTTCTTGTATCTTCAAAAAGAAAACTTTGTAAGTTTCAATACAGGACAAATAATGATAATGATATGGATTGTTAATTATCCAAATTTAACACATTATTCAAAGATGCTGATTTACATTTGTACACGTATCATTATCATATATATCACACACAAGGCTTGTGATAAGAAAATTTTTATCTGCTCAGATAGGTTTGTGAAAGGGTAGAGTAAGAATGACTGAGAAACATAACCAATTTCGAGTCGATAATAAAATGAGAAGATAAATAATTAGGGAGGCAACGAGGCAACCAGGTCTTTTTGGGGATAGAGGGACTTGAACCCTCACGATTTCTAAAGTCGACGGATTTTCCTCTTACTATAAATTTCATTGTTGTCGATATTGACACGTAGAATGGGACTCTATCTTTATTCTTATCCGATTAATCAATTCTTAAAAAGATCTATCAGACTATGATGGAGTGAATGATTTGATCAACGACTATTTTTCATCTAAATAGATATATAAAAATTATAGAACCGGTTGGAGTCGCCATTAATCATTTTTAATCATTTGGCGATAGTATTTCAGTAAGTATACATATGTATATAGGTTTCATCGGTTTCATCCTTTCGGAAGTTTCGATGGAAGGATTCCTTTACGAACACAATGCCGCCAACTCCATTTGTTAGAACAGCTTCCATTGAGTCTCTGCACCTATCCTTTATTTATTCTCGCTTTCTGAAAACCTTGTTTGTTTTCATAAAACGGGATTTGGCTCAGGATTGCCCATTTTTAATTCCAGGGTTTCTCTGAATTTGAAAGTTATCACTTGGTAGGTTTCCATACCAAGGCTCAATCCAATTAAGTCCGTAGCGTCTACCAATTTCGCCATATCCCCCCTTTTTTTGTGATGTGATTATGATCACATCATGATGCCGTTTACCCCTTTTCGTTCATTTCCATTTTTTTTTATGCTGTAACCGTGGAATTCATTAGATATCGATTCCTTTATTGAAAAGTGTTTGCTCCCATTTTATTTGATTTCGTATCTATCTTCTTTCATCTCTATTGTAAACCATACTTGGTCCAATCAGAAATTCAATATAGATATATACCACATATATATATCTATTATAATATATATAATATACTTATACATGTCCCTATTTCTATCATTTTTAGTGTGCAATTTTGAATACTTGAACGGTCGATTCTTTTTTTTTCGTCTTAGGTTTCGCCTTTCCGAATGAAACCATAGGAATGTTTCATTATGATCTGGATTGCACTTTTCTCTTTTTATCCTTTTCTTAGGGAAGACCCTAAGAGATAATAAAAAAAACGACAAAGGGCAATTTATTAATTTCAAATTTCATTAATAGCCATAACTAATCGAATGGATATAATTAATCAATTAATTATTTCGTTAATTTCGAATTAGTTATCAATGAGTTATCAATGAATATTAATAAAATAGGAAATTCTTTTTTTTTATATAAATTCTATATTTTGATTTAAAATATATATAATAATTAATCTATTAATTATATATAATATATATAATTATAATATATATAATAATTAATCTATTAATTAAATAATTAAAATTAATAAATTTTTAATAATAATAAATTAATATATTATACGATTCTAATATAGAATAAGATTCTAACTTAATTTCTAGATTATAATTACTAGATTATATTACTAACTTTAGTTATCAAATTAAATTTCAAATTAGAAATATAAAACTATAGTACTAAAATATTTTATTTATAATATAGTAAAATATCAAAAAACAATATAAAAAAAAAATAGTAAATTAAATATGGATATACTAAAAAAATCTTAGTATCTAATTAAACAAATTAAGAAATTTTTTATTGATAAACATATATTTGAGAAATAGATCTAAATTAATAGATAAAAATGAAATGTTTTTGGGA